TATTTTGAGAATACGCTTTAATGACCAATGGTTAACGATGGCTCTGATGGGCGGTTTTGCTAGAATAGGTAATAATGAGATCACCGTTTTAGTAAATGATGCGGAGAAGAGTAGTGACATTGATCCCCAAGAAGCTCAGCAAACTCTTGAAATCGCGGAAGCCGGCTTTAGGAAAGCTGAAAGTAAGAGACAAACAATTGAGGCAAATCTAGCTCTCAGACGAGCTAGGACACGAGTAGAGGTTCTCAATGTGATTTCGTAACTAGTCGGTGCGCCCGAATCGAATAATCCTAATCCAAAGAATTTTTGTTTATACACATATGGATTCTTCCGATTGAATCCAATCAAATACAATCAAGTGGAATCGGATTCTGATGTAAGGAAAAAAGTTTTAGTTTCAATTCGAAAATCAAATCGAATAGAATAGAAAAGATACAAAATCAGTAAGTAGAAAAACTTATTAGATACCATTGACCATGGTATCTAATAAGTTCTACCTACTATTGGATTTGAACCAATGACTCCCGCCGTATGAAAGCAATACTCTAACCACTGAGTTAAGTAGGTCATTTATCATTATAAGGAGAAAAAAAAGGACCCCTCCCATTGATGGATTATAAATGCAATAAGACTTCGAAGCAATACCAATCAAAAAGATCAAAGAGATACGATGTTGGATCATGGAATATTCATCTTGACAAGAAATTATCTCCATAATATGATAAAATATGTATCACAAGCACAAGGGCTATAGCTCAGTTAGGTAGAGCACCTCGTTTACACGTGCGCCAATGTTTTTCAGAAGAGTCCATCATGCAATCAAAGAATTTATCTTTTTGAGAAATCAATGTCTGACTCCAGGATTTTTAGGGAACAAAACAAGAGAACAATAGCCTGACAAATGGTTCGGTTCGATTCAGGTTCCCATTTAGGAACCAAATGGAATCCATCATTGATTTGAGATATTGATAAGGTGAATACCTAGTCTATTCAATGCTAGGCATAATGAGTATAAGGACCTCAAAAATTCTCTTTTTGTCCTATGAACCTTAAGGCGTATGAAGTTTCATATTTGATTCTTTAATCAGGATGATAGAGACTCCATTTAACTTAGGTTAATCTAGGCCAGAAGCAAACCTACGTCAAGATAACCCCTTTCTTTGAAACACTTTGGTAGTGCTCCTATATCACAATCCAAATAATGAATCCGAGCACGTGGAGCCATTTCCTTATTTTTCTGTCAAGAAAAAAAAATATGGTAGACTAACTGATATTTCTAGCAGTTAATGAAAGAGCCCAATGCAAAAAAAAAAATGCATGTTGGGTCTTTGAAAGAGTTCGAATCATTTTGATAAGAATAAGTTCGATCTCTTTTACCGAGAAGGTCTACGGTTCGAGTCCGTATAGCCCTATAATAATCTAATAATATAATAATCCAAATTGAAATACAAAAAGTTCTATAGTTTTCATTTACTCAATTACTGTATTTTTTGTTGTTTGTAACCGGTCGCTCGTGGTTGCTTGGTTCATCGAAATAAAATCATTCCCATAAGCTTGCTTATGGGGGGCTCGTTCAGAGCAGAACATAAAACGGAAAACAAAAGCCCATTTCAATCGTTATTTTTTTTTTTTTGAATCTCGGATAAAGAAACCCATTTTTTTTAGTAATTCATTTTTTTCGTATGTGAATTCCATATGATTTTGCCTCCAAAAATTCACAAAAAATGAGTGGGTATACCAAGGAAAAGAAGTCTCACTAACTCTTTGATTGTGGACAGTAAAGGAGGGAAAATCATGACATGAATCCGGTTAAAAATGAAAACTCCAACCTAACCCCACTCAAATCGAATAGTAAGTCACATGGATATAGGAACAGATTACTGTATTTGTCGACACGTCCGCGTTTGAAAAACGAAGATCTTTTCATAAACAGAAAACAAAATATATATAGAAAATAGAATCGAAAATCGATTGAATTTCGAATTCGAATATTAAAAATTTCAAAATTCGAAATAAAAATGAGAATTCTATTTGGAATTTTTTTTTTCTAAAAGCCCGAAGCGAGGTGAAAGCAAGAGAGTTTTATTTGTTTTGTTTGTATAAGAGATTTATACTATACTGAAATAAAATCGAAGGAAGTGTAATGAAAATAGGAGTACAATCGAGAAATGAGACATCACAGCAAACAAGTGAAACTGTGTGGTTCGACCAAAATGCATTTTGGTTTTGACTAACCTGTTACCGATGACTTGACAATGAATTCCAATTCGAATCGACGAATTCGGTATATTTTCCACATTCAAAGGAGTTCGTCTATGTTTCTGCTTTACAAATATGATATTTTCTGGGCATTTCTAATAATATCAAACGTTATTCCTATTTTGGCATTTCTAATTTCCGCAGTTTTAGCCCCGATTAGCAAAGGACCAGAGAAGCTTTCTAGTTATGAATCGGGTATAGAACCAATGGGCGATGCTTGGTTACAATTTCGAATCCGTTA